TGAGTGATTTGATCAGTTGTACGATACCTTTGTTATTTTTACTTTATTTATTTTCATTTTTACTCATGAAATTCAGGAGTAGATTCATTCACATAATATCTCAAATGACAAGAAAAAAAGGTGTTATTGTTATAAGGTCACTCTTTATTCTAAAATCGAAAAATAGATTCGATACGATTAAAAAAAAAGATCAAAAGAAAAGATAAATGATTTTCCAATTTTGTTCTATATGGATTCGAATTTCTTACTATTTTATTATTTTAATATTAGTCTACTCAAGAATTATCTAATGAATCACTTGATTCGAAATTAAGGGATAGGTAGACATTACAAATGATTAATTGATCTCTTTTTCTACCTCCCTTACTCTATGTTTTTGTTAATCCCGTCTATAATGATTGATGAATTAACAACTATCAATTGAACTTATTCTTTCATTTGAATTGGTATTTTTGCTTATCTTCGTATATTGAAATTTAGGGAAGTGCTTTCTAAACATATGTATAAAAAGAACACATTTCATTTAGCTCCTTCATCTTCATGCTTACTATAACTAGTTATTTCGGTTTTCTACTAGCAGCTTTAACTATAACCTCAGCTCTCTTTATTGGTCTGACCAAGATACGACTTATTTGAAATTAATTGAATGAACACAACGCATAAAAAGAAATCTTTCTGTGGTATTGATAGACTCTATATTTCCTTAGAGAGTCAATTTCCAATTAGTGGTCATTGAGATTCATGGGCAATGCGGATTAATATGTAGGGATAGATATTACCTCTCCTTTTTCCCTTTCAAAAAAATTGAAATGATTGAAGTTTTTCTATTTGGAATTGTCTTAGGTCTAATTCCTATTACTTTAGCTGGATTATTTGTAACTGCATATTTACAATACAGACGTGGTGATCAGTTGGATCTTTGATTAAATTAATTAACATCTTTTTTTTTTTAATTGACCTCCTCTTTTCTTTAATCCAAAGGAGGTCAAATTAAGATTACTGGTCAATTATTTAATTGTAATTTTGGGACTAACCTAACCAAGAATGGAATCACGCTCTGTAGGATTTGAACCTACGACATCGGGTTTTGGAGACCCACGTTCTACCGAACTGAACTAAGAGCGCTTTCTTATCTTCTTATCATTATCACACTAGCTAAAACTAAAAAAAAAAGAAGAGGATTTTTTTTATAACCCGAATACATCTTGTATGCATAAGACTATCATATAGAATATGATATAATAAAAAAAGATTATGTATGCCTGATTTTAATCGATTTCAATAAATCCCTCGTTACTGCTCAGACGAGAAGTAATAGGTAGGGATGACAGGATTTGAACCCGTGACATTTTGTACCCAAAACAAACGCGCTACCAAGCTGCGCTACATCCCTTTCAATTGGTCTACAGTGTCATTTTATAGAATCCCTGTCTTGTTTTCAAAATCCTTATTTTCTCCATTGATATATCCAAGTTATCTTGCCATTTCTTTTTTTTATTCTCATGTAACATATAATAATAGTAGAAGGCTTATATACACATGAATATGAAACCCATCGTAAAAAATAACTAAAAAAGGGAATATTTTTTGGGAATGCTCAGTCGGAAGGGACGTCTTTTTCGGTTTTAAGAAAAGAAAAATCTTATCTACCGAATCATTGTAGATTTCAATTGGAATTAGGAATTCCGTGTACAAATACAAGCGGTCCTTAACTACTTACATATATATTATATCGGATCATATATGTATTAACATTAGGCATTACAATAAATAATACAATAAATAAAAAGAATAAAGAAGGAGGATTTAAAATGCGAGATCTAAAAACATATCTTTCCGTGGCACCGGTACTAAGTACTCTATGGTTTGGGGCTTTAGCAGGTCTTTTGATAGAGATCAATCGTTTATTTCCGGATGCGTTGACATTCCCTTTTTTTTCATTCTAGTTATTGACATGGGAAGGGGTGAAGAAGATTAGAGGTAGAATCAAAAGATTTGTGACTAATCCCTCCCCCTCTTTTTTTTTTTAGAAAAAATCGAATTCGATACAATATATTAAGTAGAAGTATAATCAAGAAAGGAGGAAAGAGAAATAAAAAAGTAGATTCAACCTCGGCGAAATTCGGGTTTTCTCCAATTCCATTTAGAAATAATATTGTGAGAACAGAAATGTGTCTAGGACAAGAAGATCATACAAGATCTTTTAATAAAATACTGTACATTGAATCGAATTCGATTCAAAATATACCTAAATATTAGTTTGTTGTTTTACTTCTTATTTTTTTATTTCTTTTTTCGCAGAAAGTAGAAGAATTGGTTGAATCAAAAACGCAAAGGAGGTTCATGGCCAAGGGTAAAGATGTCCGAGTAACGGTTATTTTAGAATGTACCAACTGTGTTAGAAACGGTCTTAATAAGGAATCAAGGGGTGTTTCCAGATATATTACTCAAAAGAATCGACACAATACGCCTAGTCGATTGGAATTGAGAAAATTCTGTCCCTATTGTTACAAACATACGATTCACGGGGAGATAAAGAAATAACTCGAATCAAGTGCCTGTGTGTCACTCTTACAAGTAACACGAAAAGGACATATTCTATATATAGCATATTATTCTATATATTTTCATTTTAGTTAACATAATATAACTAACTAAAAAAAAGCCAAATCAAATCCTATATTTTGAATTTGAAATCTTTTTGGATCAAATTGAAATAGGATTTTGAGGATAAGGAATAAACAAACCATGGAAAAATCCAAGCGACTCTTTCTTAAATCCAAGCGATCTTTTCGTAGGCGTTTGCCCCCGATCCAATCGGGGGATCGAATTGATTATAGAAACATGAGTTTAATTAGTCGATTTATTAGTGAACAAGGAAAAATATTATCTAGACGGGTAAATAGATTAACCTTAAAACAACAACGATTAATTACTATTGCTATAAAACAAGCTCGTATTTTATCTTTGTTACCTTTTCTTAATAATGAGAAACAATTTGAAAGAAGCGAGTCGACCGCCGGAGCTACTGGTCTTAGAACCATAAATAAATAAAAAAAAGTAGACTTACTTTACTCCTCAATTGAACCCAAATAAAAATCCGAACTCAAACACAGATTGATATTTTGTTCGAAAAATCGTAAGAAAAAAATTGGGGAAGAAGAAGAAATCTTTTTTTTATTGGATATTGGACATATTCGCTCATTTCATTTTGAACGACTTTATCATATTCTCTTTATCATACTAATTTCTACTCTACCTTCCCGGAGTTCATTCTCCAGCGAACTCCATTTAAAATATTCTGACAAATTCCTTACAATTTCCTTTTTTATTTTATGATCTGATCTCATTAGAAATCATATAAAGACAATTCCTATTTAATATAGCTATTTGTGCAAGTATTTTACGATTAAGAAGCAACTGTCTCTTGTACAGATTGTGTATTAATCGACTATAACTATAGGATACTCTATTCCCGCGAATTACTGCATTTATCCGAGTGATCCACAAACGACGAAAATCTATCTTTTTCCTATCTCTATCTCGATGAGACGAAACCAAAGATCTTATTTTCTGTTGAATAATTGTTCGAGTAAGTCTTGAACGAGCCCCCCGAAAGCTTGATGCAAATAAACGAATTTTTGTTCTACGTCTCCGAGCTATATATCCTCGTCTAATTCTAGTCATTGAATAAATGAAACTTTCATGAATAACTAATTGATTTCCTTTCTTTCAGTTATTCTTTTCCCTTTTCCTAGTTTATTAATAACAAAACGGATTCTTCCAATGTATAAAATAAAAATTCCAATGGCTTTTGCTACTATAACCTTCCCGACCACGATTTGTCTTTTCTTTTTTTATAGTCATTTTACCTCGAAACGAGTATTGATACTAGGTATCAAAAAACAGAAAAAAGTAATAAATAGAAATGAATAACGAAATAGTGGATTCCATCGTTTCTATGGTTATGTCTTAAACGGTGAGGTCCTCTATATATACCGGAGTCCCTTACTTCATTTAATCAATGCTATTAGCAAGTTGTACAGTTTACATTCTTCGGCTCTACCTATGAATTATCTAGTAATAGGTCTTTCACAACGAGATCTACCTATACAGTAACGGTATTTAATTATGAAAATTGGATGGGGTAGCTGACCCTCTTAGTCCGTTTTTGCAAGAGTATAGGCATAAGATTTCGGCTTTGAAAATAGGATTTCCCCGCTTAATGAATAACTATTTGTTACCAATGAGGAATTTTTTCTCATCGGAAACCATAAATTTCATATACAATAGAAGAATTGAATAGATCTTTTTTTTTAGTTTTCGATATATAGATAGTGAACGACCTTCTTCCTTCCATTTTATACTATTCACTAGTACTGATCATTGATACTGGAAAATTTCTTTCCCTTTTTTTTCTACCAATGGTGATCTGAACGAGTCGCACATACACCCTAGTACATGTTCCTCGACGCTGAGGACATCCCCCAAGAGCGGGGGATTTCGTGACATTTCTGATTGGCTGTCTTGTGTTTCTAATAAGTTGTTTAATAGTTGGCATGTTGAATCGTATACATAATAAATGGGCTGGTTTAGATCGATCCTAACCGGATGATTATGAATTACTTCTCTATTTAATAGATGAATAGAATATTATTAAACCCGGTAATAAGTAAGAAGAGAAAATCGCAAAGTGGCGATTTGCTTAAACTTACTGCTATTTTTTTTTATTCAATCGCTACAAGATCAACAATTCCATGAGCTTGGGCTTCTGTTGCTGACATAAAAACATCCCTTTCCATATCTTCGGATACAACCCATAGGGGTTTGCCCGTTCTTTGTACATAAACTCTTGTGATGGTTTCGCGCAGTTTCAGCAGTTCTTCTGCTTCCAGGATAAATTCTCCCGTTTGTGCCTCATAAAAAGAACTCGCAGGTTGATGTATCATTACCCTGATAATATAACAAATGGTTCCTCTATCTCGCATGATGAGGTGAGG